GTGCTTCCAGACATGCTGAGCTCCACATATTCTTGTACAGTCAAATAGGATCGATTCCGTTAAAGATGGGATCAGTAAATGGAAACCTACTAACCTTTCATCTTTGTGAGATCGTCAATAGTGCGCCGAAGGCGTCTTTAGAGTATACCGAATCAGTATAGCTACCCTTCTTCTGACACAGCAACGCAATTTCAATCAGTCTCTAAGGGAAGTGGTACATAATTGATTTCTTCTTTTCTTGTTCCTTATCTATGCGGAACCACGTGTCATTCAATCGAAAATTCCTGTAGTTGTAGTTATAAGGTGCTTTTCATTACTAGCTTTGGACTAGAAACGGAAGATCTGCTAAAGTGCGAGTCCGACGAGTTCGGTTCTACTAATTCAGGAAAGAGATTCTCGTATTCCCATAATTTGATTCGATGCGAAATTTGGAAGTACCCTTCTCTTAGTTCTAGAGTAAAAAGGGTTTTTTGTGCGAATCCTTTCATTTGAAGGAATTGATTCGTAATACAATAACAGTAATAGTATAGGATACCCTGAATGAAAACAAACAATATAATAGTTGTACCAATCCACATTCCGGATGCAACCATTGCTTCATTAGGGCTAAGGGTTCCTTCTTGAACGGTGGGACCTCAAAATATGGAAAGAAAAAATGTCGAACCTAAAAAGAAAAGATAATAGAATTACTAGGCTTCTAGTTGTCAAAAAAGAACATAGAAAAGCAAAGATTTTCTTTCTTTGAGCGCCCGTGTGATATGATACTTTTTTATCATTCAAGATATTATGTGTGATTAAAGAACCTACTACTTACTTGAATCAGGCAATAAGGTGTTATAAGGTCGTTCGTTCCAAAAGAGAAACTAGATTTGATACAGTTGAAAAAGAAATGATCAAAATCGAAACGATTTGCGAATTTTATTCCACAATAATTCAAAGTACGTTTCATTTGTGAATGAAATTCCGCGACAAAGTTCTTATTCCTAGTCCTTTACTCAGAAGTTTCTGAATGAATCTGTTGATTTGCAATCGGGGAATCGGTAGATGTCACAGATGATCGATCCAGCTTTTTTTATCCCGCCCTATCTTTGTTAGGCCCCCCAGAATCACTGATGAATCAAACTGAAATTGGAACAGATTTTGTCAATTGGTATTTTTTCGTATCCTCCTATCTTTCAAAAGCGGAAACTTAGGTAAGTGTTTTAGAACCATATGTAAAAAAAGAACGTATCTCCTTTAGCTCCTTCATGCCTACTATAACTAGTTATTTCGGCTTTCTATTGGTGGCGTCAACTATAACCCCGGCTCTATTTATTGGTCTGAGCAAGATACGACTTATTTGAAATGAATTGAATGAACAATTTTGTTATAAATAAAAAAAGAAATGTTTCCGCGGATTTTAGAGTGCCTTTCCGCAGTACTTGTCAATTCTTGCTTGATGAGATTCGTGGTCAATTCGGATGAATATTTAAGGATAGATATTCCCTCTCTCTTTTTCCCTTTTCAAATAAATCGAAATGATTGAAGTTTTACTATTTGGAATCGTGTTAGGTCTAATTCCGATTACTTTGGCTGGATTATTCGTAACTGCATATTTACAATACAGACGCAGCGATCAATTGGACCTTTGATTAAGTAACATTAACATCTCGTTTTTTGATTGACCTCCTGCGGACTCAAAAAAGGAGTAGTCGAATTCGGCCTAAGAAGAACGGAATCGCGCTCTGTAGGATTTGAACCCACGACATCGGGTTTTGGAGACCCACGTTCTACCGAACTGAACTAAGAGCGCTTTCTTATCACCATCGATAAGACCGCAAAGAAAAGGATTTTTTTGTACCTCCTTTGTACCTCCCCAGACCGTATTATTCTATTATATATACATATAGTATCATAAACGGAAAGACTCTCCAAATTCAATCGATCTCAACGGACCTCTCGTTACTGCCCATAGGAGAAAGAATAGCTAGGGATGACAGGATTTGAACCCGTGACATTTTGTACCCAAAACAAACGCGCTACCAAGCTGCGCTACATCCCTTTCAATTGGTATATAGTGTCATTGTATAGAATCTCTGTCTTGTTTTCCACATCATTATTTCCTCATTGAGAGACAATCTATCTTGTCATTTCTTCTTTTTGGTCTCATAGACCACGTGGAACCTATCAAATTTTATAAATAGAAAGAATTATATGTATATTAATACTAAAATAAAAGAATTATATTCTATAGATAGATAGGAAAGATAGATATGAAACCTCACGTATAAGAATACTTATCAGTAACACAATACTCAGGAAGAGTGGGACGCCCTTTTTTCGTTTTAAGGAAAGGGAAATTGTAGTGTTATTGCCATTGATTAGGGCGTGGTATATTTCAGTTTTTGTTAGAGATTCCGCGTACAACTAAAATACAAGAGATCCTTAACGACCTATGCATCTGATCATATATGTATTCCAATAAAGAAGAATAATTTTCAATGCGCGATCTAAAAACATATCTCTCCGCGGCCCCTGTGCTAAGTACTTTATGGTTCGGGTCTTTAGCAGGTCTATTGATAGAGATCAATCGTTTCTTCCCGGATGCGTTGACATTCCCCTTTTTTCATTCTAGTTATTGACATGGGAAGGGATGAAGAAGATTAGCGATACAATAAATTCTTTGGGACTAATCCCTCTTCCTTTCTCTCTTTCTTTGTTTTCTTTTTTTTGAGGATAAAGAAAGGAGGACAGAAAAAGAATCAAAGTGGATCCAACCTCGGCGAAACTCGCGATTAGGCTCGAATTCATAGAGGGAGTACGAAAATAGAAATAATGGGTCTAGTGTACCAAAATCATACAAGATACTTAACTGAAATACTCTATTGGGATTCGAAAATAATTGAGAGTTAAAAATCATTGTATTACTTCTTAATATTACGCTATTGATTGCAACGAAGTCGTTCCTAATCGGATTTCGGGTTAGCCACTTCTATTTTTTTCCTTTTTTTCTTCGTTTCGCATTGAAAATGGAAGAGTTGAGTGAATCCAAAATGCAAAGGAGGTTCATGGCCAAGGATAAAGATGTCAGAGTCAGAGTTATTTTGGAATGTACTAGTTGTGTGCGAAACAGTGGTACTAAGGAATCGCCGGGCATTTCCAGATATATTACTCAAAAGAATCGACACAAGACACCTAATCGATTGGAATTGAGAAAATTCTGCCCCTATTGTTACAAGCATACAATTCATGGGGAAATAAAGAAATAGATCGAACAGAACTGCCAGCTTTCCCAGTAACAAGAACAAATTACATAATATATATATAAACAAATCAAATCCTATTTCGGTCGTATCCCAAATTCGAATTCAGAAATAGGATTTTAGAGATAAGGACTAAATACCATGGATAAATCCAAGCGACCCTTTCTGAAATCCAAGAAACCCTTTCTGAAATCTAAGCGACCCTTGCTGAAATCCCAGAAACCCTTTCGAAAATCCAAGCAATCTTTTCGTAGGCGTTTGCCCCCAATTGGATCGGGGGATCGAATTGATTATAGAAACTTGAGTTTAATTAGTCGATTTATTAGTGACGACGGAAAAATATTATCTCGACGAGTGAATCGATTGACCTTGAAACAACAACGATTAATTACGCTTGCTATAAAACAAGCTCGCATTTTAGCTTTGTTACCTTTTCTTTATACTAATAAAAAAGAGAAACCATTTGAAAGAACAAGACCCAAGTCAACCCCTAGGGCGAAAAATCAAAAAAAAGGTCCTAGAACCAGAAAAACAACAGGCCTACAGCCACAATGGACTAAAAGGAATCAAACACAATGGAATAAAAGGAATCAAAATTCCAATCTTTCACCCAACTAGGGGAGGGTCGATGTTTTGTTCGAAAAATGAGAGGACCCAAGGATTGTCACGTCGGAAGAAACCAAAAAGAATCCGAATCGGGGAAGAAAAAGCAGAAATATTGCATTTTTTTTACTGAATCGTGCTCGTTCATTTTGACTACCTTATCCTATTCATTTATACTCCACCTTCCCGGAGTTCATTCTCCGGGGAACTTCTTTTTCATCCCTCGCTGCAAAAAAATCTTGCAAAAGTCATGAGCTCATTGGAAATTATGGAATTGGAAATCATGGAAAGACAATTTCGATTTGCTATAGCGATTTGCGCTAGTATTTTTCGATTAAGAAGCGAGTGCTTCTTGTAGAGATTGTGTATAAATACACTATAACCATAGAATACCTTGATCTCACGAATTACTGCATTTATACGAGTGATCCACAAACGGCGAAAATCTCTCTTTTTCCTGCTTCGATCCCGATGAGCAGAACCCAAAGCTCTCGTTGTCTGTTGATTCATAGGTCGACTAAGTCTGCCATGGGCCCCTCGAAAAGTTGATGCAGATAGACGCATTTTTGTTCTACGTCTCCGAGCTATATATCCTCGTTTAATTCTGGTCATTGAATCCACTGAAACTTTGATGAATAACTAATTGCTTTCTTTTCTTTCAGTCATTCTTTTTTTCCCCCCTCCCGGTCTATTTATTAATAACAAAACGGATTCTTCCGATGTATAAAAAAAAAATTCCAATGGCTTTTGCTACGATGACCTTCCCAACCACGATTTTTTCCAGGCATTCCACCTCGAAATAAAAAATGAGATTGATCAAAAAACTAGTCAAAGTTAATTTAAGTAAGAAATATAAATGAATAAAAAATAGTGGGTTCCATCGTTTCTATGGTGACTTTGTAAACGGTGAGGTCCTTTCTATACACCGGAGCCCCTTCCTTATTTAGTAACTTGTATAGTTCACACTTTTTGGCTCTACCCATGAATTATCCAGTAATAGGTCTTTTCACAATAAGATCTACCTATACAGTAACGGCATTTAATTATGAAGGTTGGTTAGGTAGCTGACCCTGTGAGTCCGTTTTTGCAAGAGTAAGAGCAGTATTGTTATGCTTCTGAAATAAGATTTCCCCCGCTTAATGGATAACCATTTGCTACCAATGGGGAATTGCTTCTCATCTTCACTTGAGGTGATCGGATTTATACCAATGGAAACCATAAATTTCATACACAACAATAAAGGTCTTTTTTTTTAGACAGTGACTGGAGTTCTTCCACTCTATCTTATTCATTGGTTTTATCCTATTCATTGGTACGGATCTTTGATACTGTAAAAATTGTCTCCTTTCTTTTGGTTCAGTTCATGATCTGAACGAGTCGCACATACACCCTAGTACATGTTCCTCGACGCTGAGGACATCCCCGAAGAGCGCGGGCTTTTTTGACAGTTCTGATTGGCTGTCTTGGGTTTCTAATAAGTTGTTTAATAGTTGGCATGCTGAATTATATACAGAATGGGCTGGTTTAGATCGATCCTAACCATATGATTCTAATTGGAGACTTGATTGGAGACTTGACCCATTTTACCTCAGCAAAAATAGGGAAACTCACAAATTAGATTATAGTTCATTTGCCCCTGGTTCCATTTTTGTCTTTCAAAATCAACAATTGGTGGCATGGACTCTTCGCCCAGTGATAGTTCCTCCCTAGATCAACCCCTCAATTCTATGAAGTGGGGGGAGGAACACTTGAAAATCCCTGGGCCGAGGTCCCAACGAACTAGATAGAACTGACTTTGGGGTTGTTCGGTTCTAACCGTGCCATTTATACCCATCCCTTAGGATGCCTTCGCACGATTTAGCGAAGTACAAGGGGGAAGGTAAGGGATGGGTTAGAGGACCCTAAAAGAGGGGAGCAACCCTTCCCCGTGGCCCAACAGTGTCTTGTATGCCTCGCCCAGGGATAGCTCCTCCCTATCATTGAATCCAAAAAAAACCTATCTGGCTTTCGCTCCATAGGTTTGTTTGGCTATAGCTTTCTAGATTTGTTTATGTTTAGGTTTAGTGGATCTATATCTATAAGTTTGTTTTGCTTTCTTCCTATTCCTAGATTTAGCTCTTTTGGCTTTACTAGCTCTATAGGTTCGTTGGCATTGAAACCTGTATTGCCGATGTTGTGTAGACAGTAGTTTAGATGCTCCGTAATTCCTATAAAATCAATAAGCCCATAACGTTTGGCCTCCTCTGGTGACATGAAGGAATCCCGATGCAGGTCCTGAATTATAACATGTCGGGGTTGTTTTGTTCTTTGGCAATAACCAGCTACGATTCGCCTGTGGGCTTCTAGTATTTCACTCCCATCTTCGTACAAATCTCCTAGGTCGGGATCTATATAATCACTCCAAGGTTGGTGTAGTAATACCTGAATGATAATGATATAACATCTCCTCTATTTCGCACGATTTGGCGAAGTAAAGAGGTAGGGTAACGGATGGGTTCGAAGAACAAAAAGAGAGAGTTGAACAACCGTACAAGCATCGTTTCCGCATTGCATACGGCTCTACTATGGAATTCGGTTTTTTTCATTTCACTTCTGCTGAATAAAGAAAGATAAAAATAGGATTTCTAAGACCCTAGGACCGTTCAATGATCCAGTTACCACCCTTCCCTTCGAGAGAATTTTTAAATATTAATAATTAATACTAGGATAGTACTATGATGGCTCCGGTGCTTTATCTATTTTTCTCGTTTGCGATTCGGCAATCCCAAAGTGTATTTTTTATTTGATCAACTAAGGAAAAATGATCGTATTTTTTTTTCATTTTCAAAATCTCTCATACACTAAATAGTAGAAAGGGACTTAGGGTATGAAAACAAAAAAGTTTGTGACGCGGAAATGGATCCCTGATAGATAAGATCCAATCTGAAATGCTTTTTGTTTCATACCACTCTCTCGATACAGAATCTCATCGTATGAAAAAACAATAATTGCGCCTCTCAAACTCGAAGTGCCATGCTATTATTATTTATTATTTGATTCATATTCCATATAGTGAAGGCATAGTCTTCTTTTTTCTCTCAAATAAGAAATCAAAATGCATTGGCACGACCCGAAGCGTTAGGCAATGCTATACGTTCACCCATTTCTCCTGCGGTCGCGACGAAAGAGCCCATTGAATAGGCCATCCCCATGATTAGTGTATAGACCTTGGGTGCCACCCATTGTATCACATCAAAGAGAGCGATTCCGCAGGTTACCAATCCACCTCTACAGTTTATAAAAAGAAGCTGACTCTCCTCCTTCTTCTCTATACTGAGATATATCACGAGACCCGAAACGGTATTCGTGATCTCTTGGTCAAGCTTTTGGCATAAAAAAATGCATCTGTCTCGATGAAGTCGGTTGATTAGGAAAAAATAGAATTCCTTAGGAATCATACACGCATGGTTTTAGTGCATAGAATTCAACAAATTGCAATGTGTAAATTCCAGCCCTTATTCATTGTTTCATAGAAGGCTTTTTCAAACTCCTAACGAGCGTACTTTTTTCTTCTATTTTTCAAGAAAGATAAGTTTTGGCGCACTCCCCCCCCCCAAAAAAAAAAGAATTCATGAAACTTGAAACTTGTCGAATTTACTTTGCATTGAGGTTTTGTTTTATTTCATCGAACTCCAAATTCGATTTTCAATTATGGTGTCATTTTCTTGTTACTGAATGGGCTTCTTCTATTCTTTTAGGTTTAGGATCTACTCCGGGTAAAGATCGACCTACCCGACCTCGATTGGGATAGAGATCTAAGATCAATATATTTGGAGGTTTTCTCTAATCAATAGGAATCTTTTAGGTATCAATAGGAATCTTTTATGTTATGATACAAAAGGGGATTTTACATATTCCTATTTGACCAATTGGGTATTTTATGAGCAGAGCCTAGATCCTTCATTTTAGTGGTCTAAATAAGCCAACCATAAATTATTCCATTCTAATTTCTAATTAGAAAATAGAATTGACAATATAAATGTTAATCTCCCAATTGAAATTATTGGCTTTGAGTTCAAACTTTCAATTCTTGATCAGTCACTCAACCTTTTTGTTGGGGGGGAAAGAGAGAATATCTTGATCGGGGAAGAGCATGGGGAAATCCCATAGGACCCATTATGGATGCCAAGTCACACTAGAGGTCCACCCATGTTGTCGGATCTTTTTTTTCTTCTTTGTCTTCTTCTTTGGGTTCAGACATCAAAAAAGCGACTTTTGGAATACCAACGGGCATTATCAAAAAGTTTGATAACTTGTCTCTTCACGTTTATGTGAAAGCGTAATCAAAACGCCTTTTCTTGTTGTCAGATTATTGCCTCGGATTTTTCTTTTTTCCATAGATTGAAAAGTTCATAGAATAAAACCAAGCATTGGCCCGTAGAAAATAGAACCAAACCAATGCTGCATTGCGGATTGATACTTATCGGGTATAGAATAGATCTGTTTCTATTTGTTCCTACAAACAGAATGGGTCGGTTATTCCCAAGGGAATGGAATCAATATTGAATTGACCCCTGCTCCGAGATAATCCATTGAACGGGGGAAGTCCCTAGCTCCCAATGCGAGAAAGTTACATAGTGTCTATTTTTCTTTGAGAAAGAGGTCTTTCCATGGGTTTGCCTTGGTATCGTGTTCATACTGTCGTATTGAATGATCCCGGTCGCTTGCTTTCTGTCCATATAATGCATACTGCGCTAGTTTCGGGTTGGGCCGGGTCGATGGCCTTATACGAATTAGCAGTTTTTGATCCCTCTGATCCCGTTCTTGATCCGATGTGGAGACAGGGTATGTTCGTTATCCCATTCATGACTCGTTTAGGAATAACCAATTCGTGGGGGGGTTGGAGTATCGCAGGAGGCACTATAACGAATCCGGGTATTTGGAGTTACGAAGGTGTGGCCGGGGCACATATTGTATTTTCTGGCTTGTGCTTCTTGGCAGCTATTTGGCATTGGGTGTATTGGGATCTAGAAATATTCTGTGATGAGCGTACAGGAAAACCGTCTTTGGATTTGCCCAAGATTTTTGGAATTCATTTATTTCTCTCAGGACTAGCTTGCTTTGGGTTTGGCGCATTTCATGTAACAGGTTTGTATGGTCCTGGAATATGGGTGTCCGATCCGTATGGACTCACGGGAAAAGTCCAATCTATAAATCCTGCGTGGGGTGTCGACGGTTTTGATCCTTTTATTCCAGGAGGAATAGCCTCTCATCATATTGCAGCAGGGACATTGGGTATATTGGCGGGCTTATTCCATCTAAGTGTCCGTCCGCCCCAACGTTTATACAAAGGATTACGTATGGGTAATATTGAAACTGTACTTTCCAGTAGTATCGCTGCTGTCTTTTTTGCAGCTTTTGTTGTTGCTGGAACTATGTGGTATGGTTCCGCAACGACCCCGATCGAATTATTTGGTCCCACCCGGTATCAATGGGATCAAGGATACTTCCAGCAAGAAATATATCGAAGAGTTGGCGCCAACCTAGCCGAAAATCAGAGTTTCTCAGAAGCTTGGTCTAAAATTCCAGAAAAATTAGCTTTTTATGATTACATCGGAAATAATCCAGCTAAAGGGGGATTATTCAGAGCGGGCTCAATGGACAATGGGGATGGAATAGCGGTTGGATGGTTAGGACATCCTATCTTTAGAGAGAAAGAAGGCCGCGAGCTTTTTGTACGCCGTATGCCTACCTTTTTTGAAACATTTCCAGTCGTTTTGGTAGACGGAGACGGAATTGTGAGAGCCGACGTTCCTTTTCGAAGGGCAGAGTCGAAGTATAGTGTTGAACAAGTCGGCGTAACTGTTGAGTTCTTTGGTGGTGAACTCAATGGAGTCAGTTATAGCGATCCTGCTACTGTGAAAAAATACGCTAGACGCGCTCAATTGGGTGAAATTTTTGAATTAGATCGTGCTACTTTGAAATCGGATGGTGTTTTTCGTAGTAGCCCCAGGGGCTGGTTTACTTTTGGCCATGCTTCATTTGCTTTGCTTTTCTTTTTCGGGCACATTTGGCACGGTGCGAGAACTTTGTTCAGAGATGTTTTTGCCGGCATTGACCCAGATTTGGATGCTCAAGTGGAATTTGGAGCATTCCAAAAACTTGGAGATCCAACTACAAGGAGACAGGTAGTCTGATACAACATTGCTTTGGTTTTTTCTCCTTTATTTATTTGATTTTTTGGAGTTAACACAGGGTAGCAGAGAAACCGTGATTTTTGGATCACCTTTGACTCTTGCCCTTTCTTTATCTGGGAAATGATCCCCCCAAATGAACAGATGTGGAAGCTATAATTGTAAACCACGATCGAATCTATGGAAGCATTGGTTTATACATTCCTCTTAGTCTCTACTCTAGGGATTGTTTTTTTCGCTATCTTTTTTCGGGAACCACCGAGAGTTCCAATTAAAAATAAAAAGGTGAAATGATTGTGCGTTATCTCAATTGAGATAATGAGACTCCTCAATTAGGGGAGTCTCATTACTTCAACTAGTCTCCGTGTTCCTCGAATGGGTCTCTTAGTTGTTGAGAGGGTTGCCCAAAGGCGGTATATAAGGCGTACCCGGTAAAACTTACAAGTGAGCCAGAAAGAAAGATGGTAACTAGGGTTGCTGTTTCCATTATTAGAGAATTTCAAGACTACAATGGATCTATGATATTGATTTACAACGGTAAGGGTATACAAAGTCAACAGATCTCAACAAAAAAGTATTTATGGTGACACAAACCGTTGAGGGTATTTCTAGATCTGGTCCAAGACGAACAACAGTAGGGGCTTTATTGAAACCGTTGAATTCGGAATATGGGAAAGTGGCTCCTGGATGGGGAACCACTCCTTTGATGGGTGTTGCAATGGCTTTATTTGCAGTCTTTCTATCTATTCTCTTGGAGATTTATAATTCTTCTGTTTTACTGGACGGAATTTCAATGAATTAGATCCATAGCATAAGAATCAAGAAGTCTTACCTTTTCAAGCCAAAATAACTCAGGCCCCTTTTTTTTAGGGGCCTCAAGTCTCAAATCTGTAATCCTACACAATAATCAAGGAAACAACCCTCATCTATTCTGTATACATTTTAGAAATATATAGAGGGACACTTTGTGCTACAGAGAATACTAGAATACTAGAAGGCGGTTCAACGCGCGAAGCTCTCTTTGCTTGTTTTCTTATCGGATAGCTTCGAGGTGAGACAACGCCGTCTCCCGACTCGTATCGAGATCCAAACGAAGCCTCCGCACCTCCTGCCGAAGGGAATTTAGTGACTGCCCCTCTTGCAAAGAGGAATCTTCTGTGTTGGATTTTTCCTCCATAGAAGAATCCTCTATTTGGTGTGCCTCATACTCAGAGGACGAATCCCTTTGAACCGTAGGTCGGTAAAGACCTGGTGGGGAAGTAGGATTTAGTACCACTATAAGTGAGGGTTCCTCCTATAAAAGCAGTCAGTCAGTTGAGCTGCTTTCAGAAGGCTTGTTAGAGAGCTGATGCAGTTTCCCTTAGGGAAGCTCATTTTTTTCTTTGAGTTGAAAGCGTAGGAAAGTCTATTAAGAGCTTATTAAAAAGTTCTTTTTTCAGAATATTCTCTATTAATATTCCATTTTATTATGAATTTGGTTATGAATATTATATTATTTATATATATATTCTGGTAGGGCAGTTCGACCGTGGAATTCCTTTGTTTCGGTATTTCCGGAATATGAGTGTGTGACTTGTGAAAATTGATCCTATAGTACAGAGAATGGTCTGTCATCTCGAGAGAGATGGTTCCACCTCGTCTGATATTCATTAGAATATCTGGAGCACGGAATCCCTGGAATAGATCAAGAAACATTAGCACTATGATTCATACTTCACTATTCAGACCGCGCGACCGCACTAAAAAAAAATGCAATTATAGTTATAGTTAGACTCAGAGATCAAAGGTTTTTCTTTCTTCAAATGCTTATGGTTAGTGTAACCAAAGCACCCATTTTCTCTGGATTTTTAGTCATTACATCGATTCTAAGTGATGATTAAATGGTTCTTACTCAAGGAACCTTTGAGCTTAGCTTGGGGCTTTATTGACTCATCGTGGTTCTAGTATGAATCTGAGGTTTCAATCTATTCTCTAGGGTCTCAACAAGATAATTCCTATCAAAAATAAAAAAAGACAATCTACACTACAAATAAAAAGAAAGAAAATAGGGAAAAAGAAGATTCAAGAGGCCTGTAACGATCAACATAAATACAAATGAGCCAGCTTGATATTTTGGCATTATCACCAGAACAAAGAAGCGCTTCGGGGTTTTTGGTCCTTCGTATCTTCCGAGAAGATAGAATCTAGGACTAAGATAAGAAATGGAAAAATTTCTATCCGCTCCAAACAGTTTGTGGGTGTTTCCGCTTGAGCTGTACGAGATGAAATTCTCATATACAGTTCTAAGAGGGGGAGCCCCCTTGGTTTACCTATCTCAATAAAGTATATGATTGGTTCGAAGAGCGTCTCGAAATTCAGGCAATTGCGGATGATATAACTAGTAAATATGTTCCGCCTCATGTCAACCTATTTTATTGTCTAGGAGGAATTACGCTTACTTGTTTTTTAGTACAAGTAGCTACGGGGTTTGCTATGACTTTTT